TACCTTTCCTTTTTCGATAGGTAGAAGGAAGACCACCCCAACCTTGATCCTAACCCAAGGGAATGAAGGTTCAGCTTGCTTAAGAAAGAGCATTCAAGGAACTTACATTGAACAATAAAGATCGGATGCCCGGCCTTGTACACCCCTTTCTCATTACAGCCCAAACTCAGGCTCGATAGACCTATTAAAGAGAGCTGCCACCCTTTGCTTTTTCTTTTCATATGGACTGAAGCCGGCCTTTTGTAGTTGACTATCAAAGTGTCCTTCAGATCCCCACACTTAGGTTATACGTCATAGATAGAAGACTCCGCTATCAGACTAGGGCTATTCTTCGCTTGAATCCCTACTTCCACAGCTTTGGTGGGTGATTCGCCCTTTCTCATTGGTGCTTTTCCTATTGGGGTACCTTTCATAGTTAATAGATTGGCTATGGGGATATCCTTATTGGGAATTAACTTCCTGGGCTCCCCCAAAAGAGACTCTTTGACTATGGTGGCTTGTTAATTAATTCGGTCTTACGAGGGAAAATTTCTACTGTTAACCAAAGCACTAATCTCTTCTAAGCCCTTCCCCGTGGGTCCTTCAAAGACCGTATTCTTAGCATCCAACGTATTGTATTTTCCGCATCTCTAAATAATATATCTTTCATGCCTTTGAAACTGGGGAATATTAAAAGAGTCTGTTTGAAAGAAGAAAGCACTACTTCTTCGAAGTAATGCCTTGCCTTAGCCTTCGGCACCCTTTTTCCCCATGTTTTGGAGATCCATGCGATCTGGGGCCTTATCAATGTTATGCTTGTACTGCTTGAGGAAGGCTAAAGCCAAGTCCTTCCACTTGCGAATGTGGGATCGATCTAACTGTATATATCACCGGGAAGCGGCTCCCGTAACCTACTGTTGATGCGGCATTAATGTCTCTTGCTGGTGGAAGGACAAATGCCCAATGTCTTAGAGAAGTAGCTGTGGGGGAATAGAATAGGTCAGAATGAAGCCAAATCTTTTTGCCAGAAGGGCTTCTTTTCGACAAGAATACGGCATAGGCTGTTGAAAGCTCTCTCTGTTGGCTCTTAGCCTTTCTTACTTTCCTGCTTTACTGCTTGGAGGAAGAGAAGAAGCTGTTACATACCCGGTTGTGAAAGAAGGCAAGTCTACTGACTTGGCTCTTTGAAGGACAACTTCCCTTGTTAATGTACGAGCAGGGGACTAGAAGAAAGATGCCCACAATCCGATGCTAGAGGAACTGAACTGCCAATACGTATATCAAGATCTTAAGTATTGAAAGGGACCTGTACAAGCGTGAAATCCTAATGCTCCAAAGTTCATTCTTCCACCTAATTTCTAGCCCTGGGTAGTAAAGAAAAGTGGGATACTCTATTTCCAGGATTGGGATTCGTAAATATGTTAATAGATTCTTGATCTGTATCTTCCATTTTTGGATGTGTGTCTTATGTCTATGTAACGGGGACCTCTCATGATAAATTGGATCCTAGAGCTGTGAGATGTGGCACTGAACAAGCTCATCTCGTGATCTTAGATGGAACATTAGCCAGTCTTCTCTTCTAGGAAGAAGCGGTCCTTGCAAGAATGACTTCTTTTCAAGAAGGGGGGTTACATGTGTATGTGTAACCAAGAAGAAGTTGTTGGCTTAATAAGCGGTCTGTCTCGTCCTGTTGGCATATCCGGCGCCAGTTCTGTTACAGTAAGCGTGTTGGAAAGTGATCGTAGGCGGTGTTCTATTAGCAATTGAATCACTCTTAACTAATTGTATAAAGAAGTGGCTATTTCCTTGTCCGTGGAACACGCAAAGCATTGAAAGAAGAACACAACGGGAGGGAGTGACCCAGAAGAGGCATTCCTTCTTCTCGTTGCTGAGCTTGCCGGGTCCAATCCCTGACGCTAGGGCCCAGGTTCTGTTCTGCCTTAAATTACCTGGAACCTTTCGCTCCCAGTTACGTCTTATCATATCCTTTCTTGCCTTCTTCCTAGCGATGGAATGGAAAAGAGTGGATTGAACTGATAGCTAAGGTTACAAACCTCTTTCTTCTATTGAGCCAGATGTGGACTCGATCCCATCTATGGGGAATTTTTATCTTATATTTACCGCTTAGGTGCCAAAGCACACTCAGTAGGCAGATAGCCCAGTGCTTTACAATGAACACATCTCAACGGTTTCCATTCATATTCAACAAATTTCGTTAATAATTTCTTTGTCGTCCTCACCAATAAATTTCACTTCATTCGGGAGTTCATCATCAACACCTACCTTCACAGAAAACCTCGCATAGGCAAGCTTAGCTTTCTCCACTCTCATCTTGTCAGAGAAAAGGGGGTGTGCCAATTAAGCTGGTAATTCTAGCCAAAGACTCATTTCCCCACTACTGAAGTTGTAATCCAGGCAGCCGAATCAAAACAGGAACTTTTGCAACTCCCAATCTATCAACAGCCAAATTTTGGGACCAGGGGGTAAGGATCATTGGTTTACTATCAAAAGAAAAAAAAGGCCATAATTCAAAATATGCTCTTTTTCCGGGGAAATCAAAGAATCAAATCCCATCCCTCCAAGTATAGATCTTGGGTAGGCTTACTGACTGCCAATGTTTGTGAACAAACTTAAGCATATTCTGGAATGAAGGGGAGACACCAAGAACAAAGCCCACAACTGCGTTTTTCCAAGGTTCAATCTCAGGTTGAATGGAAGTCATGGGGCACAACTTTTTTCCCATTGACAATGGAAGGAACGACATAAGAGAGAGTAGCCTCAGCGGTTTTCGCTTGATTAGCAGCAAGATTGGACCAAGAACGGCGAGGCCTTGCCTCATAAGGTTGGGAAGAGGATGAAGAAGGTAAGGGAGGGACGATTGAAGGTAGGGGGAGTGAAGGCTTGGACGGAGCAGAAGAAGAAGGAAGTGAGAGCGCATCTTTCAAAAGATTGATAAAAAGAGGTCGCCTAGAGAGGATAGCTTATATAGGAAAGGAATTCAAAGGCAAATGGTTTCCTAGGAAGGAGAAGGTGGTTGGTCGACTAGTTATAGGACTAAGTCGAAGCGCAGCACATATTCATTCTCGGTTACTCTGTTTGTTGCGAGAGAGCTAATCAAACGGGAGGGCACTCAACCTTATCTTATGTTGTGCAGAAGGGCGAGTGACGAAGAAAGAAGTGGCATAAGCAAGGCAAAATTCTAAGTAAGATTTTGAGTTAGTTGAGGGGTTCAGGGATTCTCATTCCTAAGCAAGCAAGAAATCCTCTCTTTCTGTGGCCTGGCGGGAAGTCAGGCAAGGCTTAACGCCCTCCTGATCGCTGGTTGCACCTCATTCCCATCCTCCCTCCGTCTTCATCTTCAAGACGAGCTTCTTCCTGTTTTTAGGTTGACGAGTGAAGGCTCCCAGAGATCTTCCTTTCAATGAGCCATTCTCAACTCCTTTTTTTTATTTCTCATACCTTTCTTTTATAAAGTCCTCAAAAAGCGTGGAATGAATATGGTAGAGATAAAGCGGCAGACACGTAGGGAGGTGTGCCTGCAGATTTGATTTCATTGGCAGGGGCAACTTACCTTATTAGATAGGGGGGAAAGCGAGAGCTTCAAGAACAAGGGAGATTGGTAGGAGCGACATATCGATGTACATATTCCAGCCCGATGAGCTAAACAGAATCTCTATTTTAAGAAGCGATTCAACGAAGCCAATTGACCACTTTCCCGAGGACCCATTGAGAAAGGCGCTAGATTTCGATTTTCGAAAGTCTCATTTTGCTTAAAAGAAAGCATTTTCTCAACGAGCTATAGTATCAGAAATTCTATAGCTTTCAGCGGGCTTTTGACTAAACAAAGCCTGTAAGCCCGAGTCCTTCACTCTTGGAATGGACGGGCCAGACCTTCAAAGAGGCATTGGGAGTGCTAGGGCCCGCGCCCCTACGATAACTATTAAGGGGTTTCCCCTTTCTTTCAAGCCAAACCTGCTAAGCGGATAGATATTCTAAAAAAGAATGATTGTATGCAATTGGAGTTCGGTTCTGACTATAGCTGCAACTTATCTCCTAAACTCATGGTAAACATAGCTCACGTCACTTGCTCCAAAGCCAAAGCGGAATGCTTCTGTGAGCAGCGATTGAACTGAACCTTCCAAGTGCATCCAGCAGGAATCGAACCTACGAATTTTCCCGGTTGGGCGCTTTACCCATTCAGCCATGGATGCAAAGAGAGGTTGCTACTGAGCGCTGCCCTGGGAACAGGATTGGGAAAGGAATTACGAGATTCCTGACTAAAAGCAGGTTGGAGAATGATTCTCGATCAGATCAGAGAAGTACCGTTGACGTTGACACATCGGTATAGCTGTCCCGGGATTTTGAATTCAAATCGTTGGTTGGACCGTCTACTAAAGGCATTCTTGCAAAAGAGCAAGAAGCGGAACTAGACGTTGTCATGATTCCATTGTTAAAAAAAAGATTCCTTTCTCCGGAAGAAGGGAACATTATGCGACACAAACTCGTTAAGTAAGAAGATGGGCCTCCGGTCGTACTCTTGAGAGTGACCTCGGGGATAGAGCAATTCTTGGACTGCTACAAATGTAACTTCCTATTTAGTGTAGTGAAAGAAATTCTTTCTTGTTTCGGGAAGAGAATCAGTAAGACAATCGGGATTACCCCAATGTAGGGGGTAGCGGGCTTGCCTCAATATCAGGACAGACGGAGGGCTAGGAAACAACTACTTCATAATAGAGAGGCTGACTCAAACTAAAAGGAAGGGAAGGCCCAGTCAGAACCTGGAGATGAACCAATGAATGACTATAGACGATAGTATGCAGGATGGAACCACCTTTTAGGGTACAAAACCGATTCTCTTATAAAAGGGGTTCGTGAATAAGATGTCCTGCGCTCGGACTTAGAGTGACACCGATAAAGCAGACAACCTGGAGGGAATTCCTCACAAAGAGGAAAGCCTTATTTAGAAAGTATACGATTTTCCACCAATTAAATAGAATCGTATTAATAATCAATTCGAGGTCCTATAGCGTCACGGCCGAGAATGAATGTGAAAAGAAGATGAAAGAATCGTGTGATACTATAGCTAGCTACGATCCCCTACAAGAGGAATCACTCGACTTAGCCCTTTGGCGGGCGGGCTTCGAGGACCCTACTTACTAATTCTTTATGCATGGATGCTGGAAGAGCCAACTGCTTTCTTTGGGATCAGCGCTTAGGGTACAATCTATTTATTATAATTATAGTACACAACCGAGTTTCTTAATAAAGAGAAGTTGGGGACATAGTCAACCTCCTACTATAAGAGCGATTCCCTGGGACCGGAAGGGGAAAGATTGAATCTTGAAAGACTGATCCCCCGGCTAGCAAGATCGGGAGGTTTAGTGTCCTCTTAAGAAGGAATACCCAACTTCTGGGGTCAGCTTCGATCACGAGGAGAGAAGAGAGGACCATTGAAAGTCTCAATTCCTATCTGCCCAAGGTAGAGAGTTCGATTTCAAATGGCCAGTGGAAGAATGCCCTGTGGGACTTGTTGAGGAATAGAGTACGGCGTTAGGGAGGAATTGGACAAAGCAAATGCCTTTTTGCTCACATGGGATTGATGCCCAGAAGAAAGAAAGGATTGTAGAAAAGATTGGACAGCAAGGCTATAAGGAAGGGACTGAATCCACTAGTGGGACATGCTCATAACAAGAGAGCTAGTAAGGTAAGCAAGGTTCTTTATCAGAGAATGGGATCTTATGGAATGCCTGATTGCATTTGCACATGATTCGTAATAACAAGCCTTTCCGCGTGGATTAGCAATCACTTCTCTGCTCACTCTGCTTCTTGAACGGTAAAAGGGTTGAGGGTAATCACTTTTTAGATTACGGCCTGTGATACCTGAGCCTCAACATCCCTTGGCCTAAGATAAAAAGGATTGCGGACCATAGGTTGTTTCAGGCAAATCTCAGCCACATCAATTTCAAAGTTTGGGTCACGGTGCCTTGTGAAGAAGCCTTCCTTTTGGCCTCTTCCTTAAGCAGCCCTTTTTTCGGAGAGGTCATCGAGATCCAATCAACTCAAACCCCCCTTCTCCTGTTGATCTTGCTAAAACTAGTAGGCTGACCAAAGAGAGACAGGAATGTTGTGGAACTTCACCCAGAGTGGTCTCTTATGGTTCGAGCCCTTAGTGAGAAGAAGATGGTTATAGGCCAATTGAACGAGAGTGGTAGTTTTATCCATAATGACCGGGTGGCTCTCTTTGCCCTTTCGATCTCCTAAACTAAAGGAGGATCTAGCTGTGGATGATGTCCCAGCTGGAGAGTTTTTCATATTAATGCCTGCCCTATTGGAGATTCCAACTATCAAAATTATGTTTCTTTTTATTCGACAGGTATGTGACCTTAGGAATTAGGTTCGGGAGTTGCTTTAGCAATCTGGCTCCAGGTGTCAGTAATAGAAAAAGATTGGGAAAGACCATGGAGGTTGAAAAACCAGTGCTTTTGGGGAAGCCTCTCATCGAGAAGAAAAAAGAAAAGAGGACAATAGCTGACTAAACCTCTGGGCTCTTTTTCTGTAAAGATCATTCTCTTAAAGGGAAATTTCTGCACTCATTTCAAATCATAGAGGTCGGGCTTCAGTCGAACAACCTTCTCCCTTTATTTATTATGGAAGACTCTTTGAAAGAGGAATGACTTGGGAAGTTGCTACCTCGGGTGTAGTATCCAATCCAGTGTATCCCTATTAGGGAACTGGCAATTTCTTCTTACTCTCACTATCCTATCTAGTCTTCTCTTCCTATTCATTCTCTTTCTGTTGCAGAGTCATTCTACATTCTAGGTTCTAGGCTAGGCCTATGCTTATCTTTCTTTTCTCTCTGGGCTTATGGATAAGGAAGGGAGGGAAGGATACATCAGACAAGTCAGTATCCTCATAATAGGTTTCTCAAGGCAAGGTTGGTAGTTTAGCTTTCAAGCCCTAGAATGAGAAAATAAAAAAGAAAGAGGCTAATTCTTCCTATAGCTAAGGAAAGAAGGCTGCGAAGTGAGCTTGACCCTCCATTCCAACTCCTGTTTGTTAGAAGTCATTCAGTCCTATAAGAGAGAATAGGTTAGGTTCCCTAACTCGTTCAATAAGTAGAGTTCAATCAAGTAAGTCATTTAATTTCATGAATACAGCTCATCTGCGACCTCCCTATCCTACCCGCCTAACAGCGTATATGCGACGAAGACTCTTCTTTGAGTCCATACATGTATGAAGCGAGTAACCTGACCCTCACCTGAGAAGCCAGTTATAGAGCATAGCCAAACCTCTTCTCTCCATGATAGCCTAGTCCCTCAGAAAAAGTCAAAGTACAAGTTGGAAGCAAGTGGCTTATGTCTTTGTCTTTAGGTTTAGGGCTTCCACTTCAAGTTTCCTGTCTTCAAGCCCTATCGTACCCGTTATAGACTGTGTGGATAGTTTTGGTAGTTAGAGTCAGTGAAGCAAAGTCAGCGCGATTCTACGTGTACTCGATGGAAAGCCCGGAACGGAACGGAAAGAAGAGTATCGGGATGATGAAATTGTCTAATGACAGCAAGTTGTAAGCAAGCACCCGGTCTAGTTTCAAAAGTAATAAAGTTTCTTTTTCCATGGAAGGTATTACGTCACGAGAGCATACTCTTTATTTTATAAAGGAAGCTTAACTCCCCGTTTTGCTGATTTCCCTTCTACTTTCTCTTCTCTTAGCAAAGTAGGTTCAAGTCAAACTTTTGGCTTGCTACAAGCTGGGCTCAGGGACTGCAGTCAGCCGCTTCCCCTGTAGTCGTCAGCTCGTTCTTGACAGATCCGATCGGGTGTTCATAATCTGGAGTAAAAGGATTCGAACCTTTGCATGCCGGTACCAAAAACCGATGCCTTACCACTTGGCTATACTCCATAGGCCTGTTTTGGACGGTAGGAACGGGGGAATGACTACCTGTAATAAAGCACAGGCTAATACGAGCCGACCAGAAGAAGCAAGGCTTAGATTACCAGATCCTGGACACAATCTTCCTAGAGATGGAGAGCCCCTTGCCTCGCCTTTTCTAGCCTCTCCTTCTTGCTTGCTTACCTAGCTCTTGTCTTAGTGACTCTTCCTCTTTTCTAGGTTTTTTTTTCTGAGTGTTAAAACGATAGATTTTTCATTTGCCAATAAATTGGATCCGCCCCGATTCGATCAATAATGGGATTCTTGGCTAGAGAAAGGTTCTGTGACATGGACGCCCAGCCCAACTCGGTCGGTTGGCCCACCTAAGAGATGATGAGATTCTCGATCGCTTTGATCGAATTTTGAAAAGTCTTTCTCACTATTCAGAACAGTGGAGCTTTCGATCAAGATCTTCTCGCCTCCCCCGTTTGGGCTCTCGCTCGAATCGGATTATGCGTTGGTAGGCTTTCGACTCAATCTAATAGCCTACCTATCGGGCGCCAATAAAAGAGAAAGTTTTCGCAGGGGCTCATCATCTGATGCAGAACCGATGCGAGAGGGAGAAGAAATATGGGGGAAGCGGGGATTGATAGCTTTCAAGAACCAGTGGAAAAGAAAGAGTTGTTCCCTGCATTCCTTCCTTTCCAAAAATAGTAATTAGGCATAAAAGATTTGATTGAATGAACGCCACCTTGGTTGTTTTCAAACAAATCCAATCTTGGGCCAAGCGTTGCCAGCCGGTAATAGCCGAAGGCAAAAAAGGGAGAGATAGGGAAGAGGAGATTAAGGATAGTCACTCCACTCCATAGATAGTGCACACAGATTCTTCTTTCATTTTCAATTCCTTTCGGGTCGGAAACGCGGGCTGCTGGTGGGGCAGGGAGAATGGCTTCTTCCGCTTTACAAGCGGAATAAGGAACCTTAGAATTCACCCTACCTGTCGATGAAAAAATGGGATTTGAGAGGACCACCAGCTAGCAGATCAGAAAGATTTGTATGGAATGTCCTACTCCTGCCTGAGCTTTCCGATCAACCAATCCAATCCCCTATTTCAGGGACATCTGTGTTAGGTAGGCCCAGGGATCACTAATTAGTCGAATGAACCCATCTCTCTGGCCTATCATTTGTTGGTCGATCCGGCTGGCATCTCCTGCATATCTATGGGGGCCCTTTATACAAGTTTGCTGCTAGGAGTCCCTAGAGTCGAATCAATAATCAATAGAAGTCCCAATAGAAGTTTACTGACCTGGCTCTTCAATCGACGATCTACTGCTCCCTCTTAATAGCAGATGCCCATGCTTTGATTCGAAAGCCCTAGCCAGTGATGAATCCCCAGGAAGATCGGAGTATTAAATTCCTCCTCCCTTCAGTCCAGTTTGAACCCGTCCCAACAACGAACACTTTCCTACTGCAAGGTGAGGCTCTGCCCTTCCCCTAGAATCCACTCCGGGTCGGAGGAGCAACTAGTCCAACTTCTTGAGCAGCCGAGATATTGAACAAGGAACATTTGAAACAATTCCTTGCCTCACCCTGAGATGAGAGGGAAGGTCGATTTGACTCGAATCCTGGACCTGATCTTGAATCCTACACCGGTTAATGATGCGATGGGAGAAGTTTTTCTTTTTTTTTTTCATTTTTTCATCAATGCTGGCCCAGTCGAGGTTTTTGAATCTCGATGGACAAACCTTCGATTTGCCTCTAGCTCTATAATCCACCCTCCCCAGTCCCTGAAAGCCCTCCCGGGGGCCTAGCCCTCTTTCTCAACTCGAGTCTTAAGTTCAGCGGCTTTCATCGTTGACGAACACCTGCGCTAATAAGATAAGACAAAGAAATGGGGAGTCTATGCCTTGAATGAATCAGTAACAACGGATTAGTGGAATGAGGGATCAAGAGACGGATAGGGGGGAATGGCCTATCAATCATTGGTGGACCTTCCCTTTTTCCAGTCACGGAGCTCTCAACTGAGTTGTTTAGGTTCTGGAATTTCATCTCTAGTTGGGGGTTTCGATTCGAAGGTTAGAAAATGTGGTGCGGGTTCATCTCTCTCGACCAGTTCAGGTTCAAGGGAGGGTGATCGAGGGGACCCAGACTTTAGATCTCTTCTCTATGGCGGGAGGTTTCTTTCGTATCAAGAGTGTGTTGGGGAGGCCAGAAAAGACGGATTGGATCGAGAGGCGATGCTTATGCCCCTACTTTATTTATGGGATATTTGAAGAAGCCTGTTGAAAAAGAGAAGCGCGCTAGCGCGCAACGGCTGATGAAAAGCCAGCAACTTGTTAGGAGTAGGTTTTGGCTTGCCCCTTTCTTCTTATTAGTAAGATAGATTTGGAACCCTATACAAGGGGCTGCCTTGCTGCTCGCCCCTATCTCTAAAGGGGCTTATGTACTAAACTCGTTACCACTAAACGACGAAGCCAGGAGCGGAAGGAGGGACTTGAACCCTCAACCTCAGCCTTGGCAAGGCTATGCTCTACCATTAAGCTATTTCCGCCAGCTACGGTAGTGGCGAAGCACTACTGAGCAATTCACGTATCACTTGATACGGATGACTTCTGTTTTTCCGCCGGACCACAGTCTTGACCTCCGATCGAGCTACGAACACGAGTAGGTAGGCGGCTAGGGGGGGAGAGGGGCTGCCTTTTCAATCAATCTCCGGCCGCTCAGTGCCGCTATTGGTGCGAGTTGTAAGGAGTCTTGGTCTCGAGTCAAGCTGGGGCCTCATTTCATTCTCGTAAGGGGAATGAGTGCACCGAAAAACCAGACAAGTTGCTCCCTCGCCTCGCAGCGGCGGCATCTGTCTTTTAAGTTATTATAAGTCATTTCCTAAGCTAAGGCGGCCCCTCTTATTCTACGATAATCCAAGCTGCAGCTCCACGAGTCTGCTCGGAACCGGTCGATTCCTAAGCCATTCGTTCTCCCCTCTCGGTTGGCCTTTGCCAGCCACTAGAACAAGTAAGAGAACCTACAGTGAATGAACTTAAAGAACCGCGGATTTTGACCGGATTGTACACCTTTGTGTCTGGCTATGTATATGGATGTGCATAAAGAAGGGACGGGACATCTCTCTCCTTTTTTTGGGGGAAGAGAGAGGGAAGAAGCTTCATTCCATCCAGCCTCACGAACTTCTTACTGGGGCAGTACTATAGGCATTTTCGAGTGTTTGGATGCACGTGTTTTGTTCATATTCCTGCGCAGTTAATAGAAAAATTGTCCCCAAGGCAACCACTTGTGTCTTTCTTGGATATGCTCAGTCCGGGTATAGATGATATGACGTGAAATCCAAGAGACTCCATCTATCCTTAATGCTCTCTTTAATGGAGTCGCCTCATATTTTCCTTAACCTAATTAATCAGCCCCGGGGGAGAATGATGATGGAGATGTATTGCGGCCTTCTCCTGTTCATCATCATCAACTCGAACCTCATTCTTCTGCAGTTGATGTTACGGATCAGCCTCACTCTTCAGGCCAGCAGCTTTGCTCAGCATTTTCTGCCGATTGTCAGCCTGTTCAGCTGACCTCAGAGGATTCCAGTCACCCGGCACAGCATGTTTATTCTCGGCGGCGATTACAGTCTAGGGTCAGGCTACTCCAGAAGATCAGCAGTCTAGCCCAGTTCCTTCCCTTCCAGTCGCTTCCTCAGATTCTGGATCCCTCTCTCAGGTTCGTCGATCCTCTCAAGTTTCTTATCCTGTTGAAGGATTTTGATCTTATCTTATATATCGTTTTCCCCAAAAGATCGAGCTTACCTCATGTCAGTTCAATCTTCTCATGAACCTGAATCATTTGCTGAAGCCTCCAATCATTCTTGCTGGAGAGATGCTATACAGGAAGAAATCAATGCCCAGGAAAAAAAGAATAAGACTTAGTCTCATTGCCTGCAGGGAAAGAAGCCATTGGCTGCAAGTGGATTTACAAGATCAAGCATAAAGCAGATGGCTCGGTAGAGAGATACAAAGCTAGATTAGTAGCTAAAGGATTCCTTCAAGTCGAACCCTTTTCTTTTAGAGATAGGGAAAACATTTGCTCCAGGTTGCTAAACACCATTCGTGGCATTCTTGCCTTGGCTGCAATCAAAAGGTGGCCTTATTTCAATTTGACGTGAAGAATGCCTTTCAACAACATAAGGGAAGGGGGGATCCGAAAGAATTTCTATTCAGCCTCCTCCAACTACAGGCTTCTCTTCTCCTAGGAATCCTAACTTGGTATGCAAGCTCAAGAAAGCGATTTACGTTACGGCCTCCGACAAGCAAAAGCAGGAGGTTTCGGTTATGTCGAAGACCGAGGTTAGGTCCGCTTCGCTTCCCGGCGAAGATCTTGAAAGGATTTCTTAGGGCTTAATTGCACTATCGATCTCTCGAAGCGTGAATCCCGACAGCGCCATTGCGAACAGCCCCGGGGTGCGCAGCGTGGGCTGGGCATCAGTTGAGCTATTTGACGGAGTAGCTAAAAGGGATCTGAGGACAACTCCTTCCCCTCAGTTACAGGACAGTGGACCGTATTCCTATCTACTTTTTCTCGACCCGCCCTTTCTCTTGCTTGTAAGAATGACATAAGAGAGCAACCTGCCCGAACTAGCCTCTACTCCACAATGACAGAGAGAACTAGTATCTGACGAAGGTCAATTACTAGGTGTCTGATTACTCGGCTTGTACCACAAGGACAGTCTGATCGTTAGCTCCTCGATCCTACCTTCAGCTGCGCTTCTTTCCGTTAGTCTGCAAAAGTTTGTGGATCCCTGCTTGAAAACTTCTGTCACAAGTGGTAGCCATAAGTCCTAGAGGAAGTTTCTTATCCAGTAATAGGAGAGGAAGCCCATCAACATATGTAAGCGCTGTAATGTCTCGCAATGGCAGAAGAAAGAGATATCATTGCCAATCGGTAGGAAAGGAAAGACCCTGCGTCTTTCTCCCTGTCGATGTTTGACCCTTTTCTGCTCCCCGGTCCTTAGCCGCCCATCCCATAACCCGCTTCCCTCGACTGCCTTCAGAGGTAGGAGGGGTTGTCATGAACTGTCCACATGTTCAGCCTGGCCCTCAAGCTCTTCTTTGGTTTGTCCACCTTTCACATACGGGGTTCAAAACCTCCCTGCCTGCTGCTGTTGGTAGTGCACTCTCCTCGGATGGTATTTCAACGGATAATGCGGGTGGATGGACACCTAGCCGAAGAATCCACGGACACCTTTGCTACCTGCCTTTCTTTACGGAAGAGGTTAGTTTGACTTAGTTTTCTTTCTTTCATTCCCGTATCTCCGAACCTTAGACCTTGTAGAACTTGAATAGGGGGACCTCTGATAGCCCCAGTTACGGATACTGCTCAAGCTTGACTGGACTGCCATAACAATTGATGGATAGGAGCCTACTCTAACTAAGAGTAGCTTCTCTAGTGAATCGCATAGGAAGGATCACAAAGGATAGAATTCCTGCCATCGGTTAGAGCGTCTAGACTGAGACCTGGAGATATAGCTCCAAGCCCAGCTTTCGAAGCACGTGCCGCTGGCGCTTTCTTTCCCTTCGTCTGGTGTAAGCTAGACCAGCATCCGAAGCATGCGAATCCACGCAAGCCATTGAGAAAGCCTCTGCCTTAGCATAAGAGCAAGAGGTTCCAACCCCCAGGGTGTGTCCACAAAAGGGTCAAATTGAATGAAATAGAAGCCCCGTTTTCTTACCAGGGAAATGCTGCGCTTTTCAGCACCTTTGGCAGACCTCAAATAGTCTCGATTTCCTTCAACAGATCTTGGTTCGTGTGCTCTTTCTTCTTCTGAGTGAGTGGATTAGCTAGGCCCGACTATCTTTGTAGAACATGGATCTCTTCTTTCTACGCCGACGTATGCCTATCTTTAAGGTCTGGCTCATCCCTATCCCTTGTGTATGGGAATCCGGTGTCTGGAAGTGCCACTGCAACCAAAGAATCTGTTTTTGCTTCGTGAGAAAGGGAGTATGTTAGATAGAAAGAGCTACAAAAGGTTACCGGATATCTTATTCCATATAATATAGTAGGCTAAAATAGGGCTTTGACGGACATAGGTATAAAAAAACTGTCCAATTTGATTGCCTGGTCTTATATACTTAGTTGTAGGCATTTCCTTATGAAATCTAACTTTGTCGGGTAAGATACCCCAGCTTGTGCTATGTGGCTGGCGGTACCCTTTTTTAGGTATGTGCCTCAGGAACAAAGCCAGCCTATCTTGCTGCTACAAGTCAAAGCCATTCTGTAATGGATTTCTCCGCTGACCTAGGCGGGGTCACCCCGGCTCTATGAATAGCTCCTGATCTTGGTCGTAAAGGGAGTGAGTGCAAGACCCCGAAACGTGGTTCTTAGTCCCATAGGTCTAGAGCACGATCACGTGAAGAAGAACATACCACCGATTTATTCACTTGTCTGATTCGGTATGTAGGCACAGAGAAAGTCTTCCGGCTGTGAGGCTTTAAGGGATAGTAAGGCTTTAGGAACTTGTCATTGGATACTCCCGGCCCGCATGAGCTAAAACTGTGAACGGCCCAAATCAAAGTGAACTACGTTATGACTTGATCTCCTTTACGGGGTACGTAGGCAGCTTGGAAGTTTTTCCAAGCATCAATAAAAAAAAAGCAAAAATTTTCCCTAAACTATATTTGACTTGATTGCCTTGATAAGAATCCAAATTCTTATGCTTCGTGGATATAAGGGCATTCATAGTCTTGTTCTGTCACACATACACGTGACTCGGAACATGCTTCTTAAGTTGCAAGAGTCAATGAAGCAAGTTGTTGGCAATCAAGTTCTAAAAGAAAAAAGAAATTGCTTTGAGTACAATGTCAGTACCAGTGGTGGTTTTGATCTTCAGAGGCTGCTGATGCTTCCCTGTAATTCTTAAAGAAATTATACAACCAGGAAGTTTTCAAGGTAAAAGCTGGGAAATATATTAAAAATAAGTATCTGAAAAAAAAAAAAGAAATAAAAAAGATGGAAGGAGTAGGCTGGATGGAATGAAGGGTTTAGCAGCACTTTTGTCTTGTTGGCTTTGCAAATTAGTTCTGCCACATAAAGAAGTCAATCGCATCCGGCCGTTTTGTCTTCAAAGTAGCAAGCGGCCTGCGGGCAGAGATTTTCTTTGGCCGGTCCTTGCCAGCATCTATAATGGTTTGAGACAGCTTGTTTCCTCTTCAAACCTAAAGGAGCGCAAAGCTGTCTTTCCAATTCATTATGTCTATGTTTGGCTCGGGCAGTACTTTGAGACTCACCACCACCATAGCCGGCTTCGTTCTGGTGCCCAAATGATCAAACTTGCTGGTGAGAGAATGGCCAAGTATTTTAATGCTTTAGAGGCCCACAACATTTTTCAAGACGTCAACCAATCAGATTTGCCGAATTCTTGCATGTCCAAAGACAAACAATTGATTGTAGTTGACGATGGAAATCTGTCCACTTATTGGAGTGATTACTTTATCAACCTTCGTTCAAGCTTCTTGATCTTCCGGTGCGACAACGAGCATGTCATTGAAACTTATAGTCCCTGCAGGTTCAGCAGGCAATTTGGTTTTTGTCAAGATATTCCTGGTAATCTAAAGAAAGAGCTTCACACCGGCACCTTGAAGGAAGTTATCCAGCTATGGTTTTCTTGTACTCGCTTAGGCACTGGTTCTAAAGTAGTGATACCAGCCCGCTTGTCCAAAGAAAGCCCCCTAGTTACAAAAGAGTATTTAGACTGGTGGTCAAGAAGATTCAGGAACTTTTCGAGCAAGAGCACCAAGGTTACTATTATAAAAAGAACACAAGGCGTGACGAGCTGGCAGCGACTCCCAAAATATCCAAGACAATAGAGAAAGATGCTTAAAAAATTTCAGCAGTGAAATCCAAAGAACATGGGCGCGCTTCTTCTTCTCAAAAATTGGAGATAGGCGAAAAAGACGCTGCAAAGGCCACAACCAACAAGAAGGAGGTTCTTGCTACCTCTCAAAAGTCAAAAGAAAATTATTCTTCCAATGTTTCAGCAAAAGTGACTAAAGCAAGGGAGAGAGGTGCAGAAGAATCCTCTTCTAAAGACAAGAAACCTGGCAGCAACTTTCCGAAAAGTTGATAATAAACACAAAAAAAGGAAGAAACCTGTAGCATCAACCAAACAGAATTTTGAAAAGGCATCAGCAAGGGTGTCGCCTACTAAAGCTTTGGTTCATCCCCAAGTTCAAGCTCCTAAGCTTTCATTTATGATTGTGAGGTTTCGTCAGCGAGGATAAAAGTGATAACGGTCCCAATCCTACCAGTTCCAGCGAGAGTAAGACCAGCCAAGATCGCCATTGGAATCGACCAAAAAATCAGGCTAAAGCCTCTGATCTTGAGACGGCCAATGTCTCTGACTTAGAGACCATTAGCATCAACACACAGACATTTGTGGAAGGCGCTCCCAGCTCATTAATGCCATTGCAGGACTTGGCGGAACAAGTAAATTCCAATTTGATTTTCTCATTTTATGATTTTTTTTCTTCCATTTGATTGAGTTCTTTTTCTTCACCAGACTCTTTACATTATGCATAGGCGACGCCACAACTTAGTTTTGCAGCTTGTGAAAGTTGAAAGTTATCTCTTTGCTTGCTGTTTACTGATTATTATTATTATTTATAGTCCAAACGGGGTTCTGGTCTTGTTACTTTATGTTTCGGAGTCATTTGATCCCTCGATCAAGTCCTAACTAGAAATATCTTAAGAGAAGACGAGAAATCGTTTGGATTCGAGGCGAAACCCTTCTCCGCCGTTACGGAGTTCTTCTGCTCTAATCTCAAAAATAGAAGGTCAGCTGACTGAGGAGTTAGTATTGATTCATGCAAAGATGCTCCTCTGAAGCTGGAGTAAGGAATTGTCCACCTCACCGCCCCGAAGAGCAGTGGCTCTCTTGTTTTGCACGCCTACAGAGAGAGATTCCAAAAAAAAAAGTACCAACGCAACATCGAAAGAAAGAGCAATCAACTATATGCTTAACTCATGCCCCAGGAATCCCTGGACACAGGGGGTAGGAGCTAATCTTTTACTAGAGGGAAAGCTGGGGAAAAGCATAGAGCATGCGTGCTCAGCTCTCGCCCTCGTCCCATCCGCGAAGCGGAGGCGGGATAAAAGCCTAACTCCCCGGTGTCATAGGTTACCCTTCTATCTTCCTCCCCCGTGACGCTCCCAAAGCGATCGCTATCCTTTTCTTGCTTTCTTGTTGTCTTTAATTGTTATAGAACGGCTTTATATCAGGTATAGTTGGTAGGATGAAGTGGTATGAAGCGTTAGTGGATATAGCAAGTGTGCCGGGGATGCGGCTCGGGCGTAGTAGGTCTGGACGCCTAGCATGAAAGAGCCTTCTCTGGTAGCGGCACTATACCTTAGTATCTCTCTAGCTTCCAGTCTATATAAAACGTAGTAGTTAGCAGAGGTAAGTCTGTCTGCCGCTTTCTTTCATAACAGAGCCGTTATTCCCGGCTGGCATAGAAGTCTCTCGCGCGGGCGAAGGAGATGCATTTCTGGTACTGGTGGTATTGGACAAGCTCTCAGGGAATAATCTATTTCTTTCTTATTTCTGCCTTTCTTTCCCATGACGACTAGGAACAGGCAAATCCAAAATTTCACTTTGAATTTCGG